CTGAAACAAGAAGTTCTGGGCCCGGAGGGATAATATCAACCACTTGACGCCCATCCAACCCATCCGCTATGGTTATTTCGTATCCCCCTTTTTCTTTTCGTAGTATTTTGCTTACTATACCTGTTGCTGTAGCATTATAAACTGTATTGTTACTCTTACTGCCGTCAGGATAAATCTGGCCCCTACCCCTGTTCCCGCCTACGTATATAGGATATTTTAAGAAGTGAATGTCTTTCTTAGTAGCGGGGTCGGGGGAAAGAATAGGAAAAGTGATTTCGCTATATTTCTGACCAGGAACAGGGCCTATGACAAGAATATTTTTTTTATTGGGGCGGTAGCTCTGAAAAGACAGATTGCCCATCTTTTCTTTTATTTCAGGGGAAATCCGATCAGGAGGAGCTAATTCAAAACCCTCAGGTAAAATAAGAACAGCTCCTACATTCAAAGCCCCCTTTTTACCATTAGCAAGAACTTGTTTCACTTGCGTATCATAAGGAATTCGAACAACTGCTTCAAATACAGTATCGGGAAGTACGGCTTGCGGGACTTCAATATCCACGGGTTTACTAGCCAAATGGCAATTGGCGCATACAATACGTCCAGTCGCTTCTCGTGGATTTTCATAGCCCTGCTGTGCAAAAATCGGATATGCACTTGAAATGGATGCCCGAGTTATGATATATATCATGAGTGATACGGAAATGGATCGAGTAATCTGTTTCTTTATCCAAGAAAAAGTATTTCTAGTTTGCATGGTCCAATCATTGATCCCGAAAATTTCTACAATAAATTGGGTAGGTCACTAATAGAGTTTCCTATCCACGATTCTGTGGACTATTTTAACTGGAGTAATATATAGGATAAATCTCCAGGATGGATAGAAATATAAAAACTAAGTACAACTTTGCTTATGCACAACTCTAAAGTAAGAAATATTATAATTAGATTAATATTAGTAGATCATTTTTCAGTCATTCATTGAATGATAAATCACTACAAGTGACGGAGATATACGATTTAAATAACGGAAAATCCAATATTTAAAAATGGTATCTAGAATGACTGGAAAAGTGGAAACAAGACCAGATATAATTTGATCATTATAAACAAATCCAAAATCTTTGTAGACCGAGCCAATCATCAATTCCCAACCATGGGGCGAATGAAATCCGATACATAAATCTGTTAATAAAAGAATCGAAAAAGCTTTTATTGTGTCACTTAAGTTATATAGGAATTCCTGAGCCCAAGAGTTAAGAATAACAAGTTCTTTATTACCCAAAATAGAATAACCACTTAGAATAATGAAACATATTATATTTGTGGAGAAGTTCAAAATCGTATGGATACGACCCTCGTTGTGTATCTTGATTAATTGGATTGTTTCTTTATGGATTCCTATACGAAGGTTTTGTAGAGATGTCTCTGAGTATTCCTTGATCATTTCCTCTAAGAGGAGTAGGTCCTTTAATTCTATGAATTTTTCTAGAATACTATTTTCTTCCATATCATTCAAAAAAGTTTCGGATTGACTAGTATTCCAACAATTAGTAACCCACGATTCCAGAATTTTTTGAAATGAGAGAGAAATACACCATGGTAAAAATATTATAGATGCAAGATATAAGAGAGGAGTGAATGTTTTCTTTTTTGCCATTTTTTCATCTGTGAATTGTTAATGAACCCATCACATGCGTCGACTATGGGATCTAATATTTCTCTTGCGCATGAGTTCTATTACAAGGTATCGAACCTATGAATCTATTCACTCTTTTTTATTTGTGATTTCGTGATTAGTCCTTGAATCTAGAAAAAAATCGGGAAATAGACTAAAAATCCACTTCAAATTCGAATGAATAAAAAAAAATAATGTTTCCTGATGTCAAAATTGAAGCACGTATCTCCGAATGCCCGTAAGAACTACTTTAATAAATGAATATGAATATTATTCATATTTTGAGTTTTGAGACGAAAGAACTCCTTTTATATAATTCTATCCTTTTATATCATTCTATCAAAATATCTAATATTTCGATAGAATTTTACTGACTATGAGTAGTCAGTAATAGAAAAATTGAGGGAAATTTATGAAGAATATTGTGATGATCAAAAATGGATGGCAAAAACGAAAGAAATTGGCTAGCTATCATTACCAGTTATCATTATAAGAAATCCAATTTTTTGGTCATTAAGGAGCCCAAAAAGTATAATCAAAAATAGTTTTATTTTATCCTTGTTCCATATATGTATGGTTTAGCGTTCTGAAGAAACCTTAGTTGAGTCTTGTTTGAGCAAGCACAGCTTATTTCTCAAAATACTTCAATGGGTACACGCAAGAAATAGGCCAATTCAGCAGCTTTTTGTTCAATTTCCCGCGGAGTAAAATTCTCATCAGTACGAGTCAATGGAATGGCTCCCTGCCCTCTGATATCCATATAAAGGACACGACGAGCATAAATACCCTCTTTAATTTCTATTCTGACGGACTGAATATCCTTTATAAGAAATCGAAGGAAAATGCGCCGATTTTTTCCAGGAAATCCCCAACGAAAGATACACACTATTCCGTTTTTTCTATCGAATCGATCATAACCACTACCTACATTCCATGAAATTGTACACCACAAATAAGAGCTAATAAAAAGACCCGCGATCCCATAGAAAGACATCACAATCCCTTGTGGAAAAAAAACGATTTGTTGAGAAGGAAATAACGATATCAAATTTCTACCAAGATAACTGGAAGTTCCAACCAACAAGAATCCCAATGAACCTAAAAAAAGGATAATAGCCCAGCAGAAATTACTTGTTTTTCGAGACCCCATTATAGGTTCTATCCATATATGTTCTGATCGACAACTCATACTTGATCCGGTTGCATTTTATTGGAATTGAGAGAATACCCCAAATGAATTTGACTTTAGTCCTTTTTTCCGAAATAACTCTCATCAACTAGCACCAGTTTGATGTGAACCTTTAGGAGTAATTCATTAAATTGGTTAGATCTAAACTAATAACATACCCTTCAGTTGATCTCACTAAAGTAAAGATATCTACATACATCTAGATAGAACTACTTTATATTTCACTCATCCAGCGATTCTGGTCTATTTGAAAATAGCCAGAATCTATTACCCGTATATCATGTTGTTTCTACAGATATAAGAGTTTTTTCGTGGAAGCCGTTTATACCCTATTTCACTAAATGGATACCCGTGTTATGATACAAGTTTAAGTTTTGAACAAAAAATGAAAATAGATAATATTTTGTCCCGTCGGCTCTAAACAATCTTATTTTTTTGAACATGAAGAAATAAAGAAGCCATTGCAATTGCCGGAAATACTAGGCCCACTAACGGCACCAAAACAGAGGGAAAGTTAAGAGTTGTCATAGAATGGGTACCTCGATTTACTATTTGTACCTGTTATTATTATTTAATTTATATTTATTATTTATAAAGATATCTTATTATAATTTTATAATTCTAAATTGGAATTATTATTACTTAATATTAATATATAGGTCGAAGTATCTATCTAAATGGGTCTATAATTTAGTTTTTTATCTTTCTCCACGAAAGAGGAGAAAGGATATGGATATAAATTGACCCCTCTCGTCTTACGGCATATATAATTCAAATATATAAAACCTAAATATATAATTTTTTATCTTTCTATTTCTATATCTTTTCAGAATCCTATTTTGACTAAGAATCCCTCTTAGACTACGAATCCCGCTTAGATGGCATTCTAACAAACCCTTCGTTAATTTGTAAGAAACTTTATTTAAATAAAATTCCAAGACAAGAACAAAAGATGAAGAAAAGAATAAAAGGGTCTATTTTTTTTATTTTCCTAATTTAACGAAAGGGAGGATTTAGTCTTTATATCTTGTTATGTTAATAGAGGCTTCTTAATCAATAATAATAATCTGGAATAGAAATAAAATAAAAGGGGACGAATTATACGAGACTTTTTATTTTTTCTACAATTAGATCTTATGTCAAACCCCATTCGTCTTATTTTTTTTTTTTGATTCCGATAACCTAATTACTTGTCTGCTTCAAATAAAAAAATTGAACTTTATGTTTTACTTAATTGAATTTTGATTCAAAGGAAAAAACTTAATTGAATTTTGATTCAAAGGAAAAAAAGCGTGGAGCTGAAATAACTCACTCAGAACGCTTTTTAAAAGATTACGTGGTACGATTAGATCGAATAAGCCCTTCTGGAATAAATATTCAGCCGCTTGTGAACCATCGGGTACTGTTTTATTCAATGTTTGTTCAATTACTCTTTTACCCGCAAATGCAATGTAGGCATTGGGTTCGGCAATAATGATATCCCCCAACATACCAAAACTTGCTGTCACTCCACCAGTAGTAGGAGATGTAAGAATTGGTACATAGAATAATTTTTTATTTGATTGATAATCATATAAAGCGGAAGATATTTTAGCCATTTGCATCAAGCTCAAACTTCCTTCTTGCATGCGTGCCCCTCCAGAAGCACACACTATAATAAGAGGTAGAAATTTTTTAGTAGCGTATTCAATCAAACGGGTAATTTTTTCCCCGACTACAGATCCCATGCTACCCCCCATAAACTGAAAATCCATAACCCCAATGGCTACGTTAATGCCGTTTAATTGTCCTATTCCTGTTTGAACGGCCTCAGTTAATCCTGTCTTTCTTTGATAAGAATCAATACGATTTTTATAAGGCTCCTCCTCCGAATGAAATTCAATGGGATCCAGAGAGACCATGTCTTCATCCATAGGCTCCCAAGTACCCGGATCGATCGAAAGTTCAATTCTATCTGAACTGCTCATTTTCAAATGATATCCACATTGTTCACAAAGATTCATTTTTGATTTAAAAAATTTCTTATAATTTAATCCATAACAATTTTCGCATTGAACCCACAAATGTTTGTATTTTTGAGTTACATCCAGATCAGTCGAATTTTCTCCTATAGTTAAATTACTACCATGCGCGCGA